AGTAGCGGGGTCGGGGGAAAGAATAGGAAAGGTGATTTCACTATATTTCTGACCAGGAACAGGGCCTATGACAAGAATATTTTTTTGATTGGGGCGATAGCTCTGAAAAGACAGATTGCCCATCTTTTCTTTTATCTCGGGGGAAATACGATCGGGAGGGGCTAATTCAAAACCCTCTGGTAAAATAAGAACAGCTCCCACATTCAGGACTCCTTTTTTACCATTAGCAAGAACTTGTTTCACTTGCATATCATAAGGAATTCGAACAACTGCTTCAAATACAGTATCGGGAAGTACCGCTTGCGGAACCTCAATATCCACCGGTTTATTAGCTAAATGGCAATTGGCGCATACAATACGTCCAGTCGCTTCTCGTGGATTTTCATAACCCTGCTGTGCAAAAATGGGATATGCATTTGAAATGGATGTACGAGTGATGATATATATCATGAGCGATATGGAAATAGATCGAGTAATTTGTTCCTTTATCCAAGAAAAAGTATTTCTAGTTTGCATGGTCCAACCATTGATCCCGAAAATATATTTATACAATAAATTTGGGTAGGTCACTAATGGAGTTTCCTATCCACGATTCTGTTATTTACTGGAATAATTTGTTTTGACTCAATTAATATATATAGGAATATAGGATGAATCTCCGGGATGGGTAGAAATAGAAAGCGATTTTCAATGCTTTGCTTATGTACAACTGCAAAGTAAGAAACATTATAATTGGATTAGGTAGATAATTTTTCAGTCATTCATTGAATGATAAATCACTACAAGTGACGGAGATACGCGATTTAAATAACGGAAAATCCAATATTTTAAAATTGTATCTAGAATGACTGGAAAAGTGGAAACAAGGCCAGATATAATTTGATCATTATGAACAAATCCAAAATCCTTGTAGACAAAGCCAATCATCAGTTCCCAACCATGGGGCGAATGAAATCCGATACATAAATCAGTTAATAAAAGAAGAGAAAAAGCTTTTATTGTGTCACTTAAGTTATATAGGAATTCTTGAGCCCAAGAATTAAGAATAACGAGTTCTTTATTACCCAAAATAGAATAACCACTTAGAATAATGAAACATATTATATTTGTCGAGAAGTGCAAAATCGTATGAATACGACCCTCGTTGTGTATCTTGATTAATTGGATTGTTTCTTTGTGAATTCCTATACGAAGGTTTTGTAGATGTGTCTCCGAGTATTCCTTGATCATTTCCTCTAAGAAGAGGAGTTCCTCTAATTCTATGAATTTTTCTAGAATACTCTTTTCTTCAAGATCATTCAAAAAAGTTTCGGATTGCCTAGTGTTCCACCAATTAGTAACCCATGATTCCAGACTTTTTTGAAAGGAGAGAGAAATCCACCAGGGCAAAAATACTATAGATGCAAGATATAAAAGAGGAGTGAATGCTTTCTTTTTTGCCATTTTTTCATCTGTGAATTGTTAATGAACCCGTCTCATTCGTCGACTCTATGTAATCTAATATTTCTCTCACGCATCAGTTCTATTACAAGTTATCAAACCTATGAATCTATTCACTCTTTTTTATTTGTGATTTCGTGGTTAGGCCTTGAATCTAGAAAAAAATACGGAAAAAGATGAAAAATTCGAATGAATATATATGAATAAATAATATAATAAAAATTGTTTCCCTATATCTCAATCAGTCAAATTCGAAGCATATATCTCTTTTCGATGAACGCCCGGAAAAACCACTTTAAATAATGAATATGAATAGTATTCAGATTTTGAGACAAAAGAACTCTTTTTCTATCATTCTCCTTTTCTATCATTCTCCTTTTCTATCATTATATAAAAAAAACCTCTAATATTTCGAAAAAATTTAACTGACTATGAGTAGTCATCGATAGAATAATTGAGGTAATTTTCTGAAAAATATTGTGAAAAATGAGTGACAAAAAACGACATAAATAAATTGGCTACATTATAAGAGATCCAAATTTTTCGTCATTAAGGAGCACAAAAAGTCTAAAAAGAAGCTTCAAAAAAATTACAAGATATGATCTATCTGAATCTAAAGTTTCAATTCCAACAACTAAAAAGGGGGAATTTCCTTATTTCGAAATGGTTGATTATGAGATTTTCTTTTTTTCTTATTTTTTTATTTAATATATAATTGAGTTGTGTATGTGTATATTTCGATACAGATAAAAGATCCCCCAAAAAGGTTTTTTTATACTTGTTCCATATACGTCTGCTTTGACTCGAATGAATGTTCTGAAGAAACCTCAATTAAGTTATGTTATAAAAAAAGAGGATTCTTGCTTTTTTGCCCTCCCGCGAGAAAGCATTAATTTCTCAGCTGATTTCTTAAAATACTTCAATAGGTACACGCAAGAAATAAGCCAATTCAGCAGCTTTTTGTTCCATTTCCCGTGGAGTAAAATTCTCATCAGTACGAGTCAATGGAATGGCTCCCTGGCCTCTGATATCCATATAAAGGACACGACGAGCATAAATACCCTCTTTAACTTCTATTCTGACGGACTGAATATCTTTTATAAGAAATCGGAGGAAGACCCGACGATTTTTTCCAGGGAATCCCCAACGAAAGATACACACTATTCCGTCTTTTCTATCAAATCGATCATAACCACTACCTACATTCCACGAAATTGTGCACCACAAATAGGAGCTAATAAAAAGACCCGCGATCCCATAGAAAGACATCACAATCCCTTGTGGAAAAAAAACGATTTGCTGAGACGGAAATAAAGATATCAAATTTCTACCAAGATAACTCGAGGTTCCAACCAACAAGAATCCTAATGAACCTAAAAAAAGGATAACAGCCCAGCAGAAATTACTTGTTTTTCGAGCCCCCGTTATAGGTTCTATCCATATATGTTCTGATCGACAACTCATACTTGATCCGGTTGCTTTTTTTGGAATTGAGAGAATACCCCAAATGAATTTGCCGTTTATTTCCGAAGTAACTCGCATCAACTAGCACTAGTTTGATGTGAACCTTTAGGAGTAATTCATTAAATTGGTTAGATCTAAACTAATAACACACCCTTCGTATGACTCACTAAAGATAGCCACATGTATATAGATAGACCAACTTTACAGTTCAGCTATTCGCCGATTCGGGTCTATTTGAAACTAGCTAATAGCATTTTGGGGAGATTTCGACGGAAGCCTCTTATACCATATTTAGCTAAATGGATATCTGTGTTATGATACAAGCGTCAGTTTTGAAAAAAAAAAAGATAATATTTTGCGCCCTCGGCTCTAAACAATCTTGTTTTTTTGAACATGAAGAAATAAAGAAGCCATTGCGATTGCCGGAAATACTAGGCCTACTAAAGGGACCAAAACAGAGGGAAAATTAAGAGTTGTCATAGAATGGGTACCTCGATTTACTATTTGTACCTGTTATTATTATTTAGATTTTATATTTATTATTTATAATATTATTTATAATATAAAGATATCTTATCTTATTATATAATATATATANNATATAAAGATCTTACTTATATCTTATATATATTTAATTTATTTATTATTTATTATACTTATATCTTACTTATATATATAATAAATATAATAATATAATATAGTATTTATATTATAATAATTTGATTTGATTATAATTTGATAATTCTAAATTGGAATTATTACTACTTAAAATTTTTATTAATATCTATTAAGAATTAATTATTAATTAAAAATAATATAAGTATCTACTATCTAAGTCTAAGTGAGTATATAATGTAGTTTTTCATCTTTCTACATGAAAAATTTGAGAGGATATGGATGAGATATTATTTTCTTCATTTTTTGCTCTTGTCTTCGAATTTCATTCACTAAGCAAAAAGTTTTTTTTAATGAATTAGATTCTATTTATATTGATTCAAGGGTTTGTTAGAATCCCATCCAGCAGGGATTCTTAGTCAAAATAGGATTATCGTACGCTATAGAAAGATAAAAAATTCTATACTATATTTTCTAGATTTTAATTTCATTATATATGACGAGAAGAAGATTTTTTTATTTGCCTAATTTCACGAAAAAAAGAATTTCATCTTTTATCTTGTTAATAGAGACTTCTTGATCGTTAATAGAGACTTCTTGATCAATAATCAGGAATATAGAAAAAGGGTCAGATTTCCGATTTTATGTGACTTTTGATTCGTTATACAATTAGATCGTATGTCAACAAAGAAAACCCATTCGTCTCAATTTCACTTGTATTCCGATAAACTAATTACTCGTTTGCTCAAAATAATGGACTTAATGTTCTAATTTTGATTCAAAGGAAAGAAAGTGTGGAGTTGAAATAACTCACTCAGAACGCCTTTTAAAGGATTACGTGGTACGATTAGATCGAATAAACCCTTCTGGAATAAATACTCAGACGCTTGTGAACCTTCGGGTACTGTTTTATTCAATGTTTGTTCAATTACTCTTTTACCCGCAAAGGCAATGTAGGCATTGGGTTCGGCAATAATGATATCCCCCAACATACCAAAACTGGCTGTCACCCCACCAGTAGTAGGAGATGTAAGGATTGGTACATAGAATAACTTTTTATTTGATTGATAATCATATAAAGCAGAAGATATTTTAGCCATTTGCATCAAGCTCAAACTTCCTTCTTGCATACGTGCCCCTCCGGAAGCACACACTATAATAAGAGGTAGAAATTCTTTAGTAGCATATTCAATCAAACGGGTAATTTTCTCCCCGACTACGGATCCCATACTACCCCCCATAAACTGAAAATCCATAACCCCTATTGCTACGGAAATACCGTTTAATTGCCCTATGCCTGTTTGAACAGCCTCGGTTAATCCTGTCTTTCTTTGATAAGAATCGATACGATTTTTATAAGGCTCCTCCTCCGAATGAAATTGAATGGGATCCAGAGAAACCATGTCTTCATCCATAGGCTCCCAAGTACCCCGATCGATCGAAAGTTCGATTCTATCAGAACTACTCATTTTCAAATGATA